TTCCCTCATTTCACCGATTCGGACTAAATAGCGAGCTAATGAATCTCCTTCTTTTTGCCAATGGATTTCCCAATCCAATTCGTCGTAACATTCATAATGATCAACTTTACGAAGATCCCATTGGATTCCGGAAGCTCGTAGCATTGGTCCCGATAAACCCCAATTTATTGCTTCTTCTGGACCAATAATGCCTACTCCCTCAACTCGTTCTAAAAAAATAGGATTTCGCGTAATAAGTTTTTGATATTCAGAAACCGCTGTTAAAAAATAATCACAGAAATCCAAACATTTATCTATCCATCCATAAGGTAGATCGGCCGCTACTCCTCCGATACGAAAATAATTATGCATCATTCTCATACCGGTGGCAGCTTCGAATAGATCATATACTAATTCTCTTTCTCTGAAAATATAGAAAAAAGGAGTCTGTGCACCAATATCTGCCATAAAGGGGCCAAGCCATAACAGATGAGAAGCTATACGACTCAACTCTAACATAATTACTCGGATATAACTGGCTCTTTTAGGTACTTGAATATTTCCCAACTGTTCTGGTCCATTTACGGTTATTGCTTCTGTGAACATAGTAGCTAAATAATCCCAACGTGTTACATAAGGTAGATATTGTATAACTGTTCGATTTTCCGCAATTTTTTCCATTCCTCTGTGTAAATAACCTAATATTGGTTCACAATCAATAACATCTTCACCATCTAGAGTAAGGATGAGCCGAAGAACACCATGCATTGATGGGTGGTGAGGTCCCATATTGACTATCATGAGGTCTTTTCTTGTAGTTGTTACATTCATAGGTTATTCCTCGATTCATTCTTTCATGAATTGCTGAAAATGAAAAGAAGTTCATTAAAATTCAAGATCGAATAAAAAAATCAAATAATTCAAATTCCTTTTTCACTTAACGAGTTTTTGACTCCCGAATATCCAGCTGACTAATTAATTCTTTATAACGTATTCTATTTTTCTTTGACAAATAAGACAGCAGTCGTTGGCGTTTTCCCAGGATTTTACGTAAACCTCTCTGAGATAAATAATCTTTTCGGTGCAATTCCAAATGTGAAGTCAGTCTTCGTATCTTATTGGTGAAACGAAATACTTGAAATTCAATGGACCCCCTGTTTTCTTCTTTTTCTTCTTGTGAAATAACTGAGATGAATGAATTTTTTACCATAAAACGGATTTTCTATCCTCTTTTTTTTTAATGGATTTTACTGATCAGTAAGAATAATGCTAGTCATTTTAATTTGGTATACACAATAATCTTAATTTCTTTATGAACTCCTAATTTTATCAAATAAAATGAATCAATCCAATTTTCTTTTCAATTTTATTCGTATAGGAATAGGAAAGGGTGATATATTTCTACATTTAGAAAAGAGAAAAAATTTTGGATCAAAATCTAATAATAAATAAAAAAAGAAAAAATAAGAAGATTCCGTTAATCATTTATAGATCTATTGGATATTGATAAATGCATTGAATTAGTATTCATGTATCAGACTGGAAGGTAAGACAATACATAGGTGCAACTCCTTTTTTCATATATCATACATATATGGTACAGAATATATATGAAAAACGCATAATTAACAAATTTGCAATCGTGGATACATATGTATCCTTATCATAGTGAAGCGGCCCCCATTATTGGTATCAAACCAATATCGATTCATACAAGATAAATCTTCTAATCGATAATTAGGCCAAAGAAAGAACTTTAATTTAATTAGTTTCTTTTTATCAAAATGTTTTCTTTTATCCAAAAATTCACCCCAGTTTTTTACGTTGTTGCAAAATACTGGATTTTTATGAATACCATTTCTCTTCCTCGAATTGAAACAAATTAGAATTCTTAATTCTCTACGTCTTTTAGTGGATAAAACCTTTTCGGGAACAAACAACAAATCATAATCATTTTTGTATCTATTTTCAGCCATTTTTTGATGTCTTGCAATGGATTTATCCAAATTAATCTTAGCAACATAGCTTTTTTCTCGGTATATTTGATTAATTTTGGGCTTACTCTTATGAAACAATGAAATATTTAGACTTTGATACATAATCAATTGTCCATCATTTTTTATAGACAAACGAATTGGTTCGATAATTAATATACCCTTTTTCATTAATTCTGTAAGAGTTAAATCCTTTTGAATAATCAAAATATCTAAACTCATTTCTCCCCTTTGAATAGAGGATATAGTAATTTCTCTTGGATTTATTAGTCTAAGTAGGAGACAATATATTTGGATATTATTGATCATTCTTTGATTTAAAGAATCATCCCATCTCAATTGAAAACGTAAATACCTTTTTAGGAAAAAATAAAGTTCTACTTCCGTGTTGCTCTTATATTCTTTTTTCTTTCTACGTTTTTTCATATCGGAGCTTGCATAATCTTCTCCAATATCTTTTTCTTGGTTTGAGAAAAGTGATCCAAGATTCGCTTGATTTTGTGCATCTGATTCAAGATTATCTCGAATTGAGGATTCTTTTTCTTCTTGATTTCGATTCTCTAATTCAATCGATTTTTTTTCATTCGAAAATGAAAATAGAAAAAGATCCCTTTTGCTCTTTCTAGTGATGTTTTTATTTTCACTAACATTTTCATTAAAATTTAAAAGAAGTAGTTGGATTGGTATGATCCACGGTTTCATAATATATGTATTATAAAGGATCACAAATTCTGGAAAGAACCAAAGGTTTAGATTTGATATGGGACAACTTAGTATTTCTTCATTCATTGCCATCCAATCAAAAAGATCTTTTTTTTTGTTGGATGCCATAATTCCTACATTTTGGGAAATTTTAAGAAAAAAAAGACCTTTTTGATCCATTTTATCAATTATTTGATAATTATTAAACCCAGTCTTAGTATTTTTATTACCATTGGTATCGATATCAATCCAGGACTCAATATTGACTTTATTTCGAAGACAAAAATCGAAAATTCTCCAATCCAAATATTTTCTATCTGTAAATTTATCTAGATTTAGAATATCATCATCTTCTAAATTAATAGGGATAATACCTCCTGGCATATTAATTAATTTACCTTTTTTATATATCTTGTTGTAATTATAAGAGATCTCTTGTTTATTATTTAAACGTAATGGTGATACATAAATATGTGAATCCTTCTTATTTTCATAATTAATCGATTTATATGAGAAAAGCTCATATCCATAGTATTTTTGAAGGTTATATTTTGAATTTGATAATGAATTTAATTCAAAATCATTTAATTTTTTGAAATTAGTTAATATTAATCGATCTTTTTCATCGGAATGCCTTTTGTTTAAATCTTTATTTTGCACTATACGTGTTTGATTGAATCTATTTCCCCATTTGTGTGGTACTAATCGATACCATCTAATCGGAGATAAATCATATTGATAATGACCCCTTAACCAGTTTTTCCATTGAATCATTTCCGAATTCAAAATATTTTTATGTTTTAATTCAGGATAAAAAATTCCTTGTGTTTCAAAATAATCCTTTATTTCATTCTTAAGAAAAAAAGATGTTCCGTGATATTGAAGGACATATCTTAACTTATACAAATTACAAAATTGCGTTTGATATAATTGGTAAAATACATATGCTTGTGAGAAGGAGGATAATAAAATCTTTGCATTTTTATTACTAATATCAGAAATTGATTTTTTTTTAGTCCAAATAAAACGAATTGTATTTTTATTTGTTTTAGCTATTTTTTCTTTATTTGTTTCATTATTGTAAATGTATTTATCGATCATTTTTGTTGAATTATCAAAAAAGAGTTGTGTAGTGATCCTCGGACTATTAATGATATAGATAAGTATATCTATGTATATCCTTTCAATTAAAAATTTGAAAAAAGAATATGATTTACGGATTAATCGAACATTTATTCTTTTGAATTTCTTTAATTTCTGCCAAATATTTTTTATTGATGCTAATAGTTTAGTAGGATAACTAATTTTATTAGAACTAATATTTATATTGATTTCCGGAGTTAAAAATCCTTTTTTCTTATCTTTTGTAATTTTTTCTATTTGATTCCTGATTGTGCTGGTTCTATCATCTAGATCTTTCATTTTTTTTTCTGTCAATGAAGAATCTGTCAAATCCATAAATCGAATTTGAATGGACGATTCATTAATCATCCCATTACTGATTACCCCATTTTTTTCTTTTTTAGTTTCACTCAATTCATCTATTTTTCTTAATCCAAATAATGGAATTGGGTTTCTTTTGGAAAGTTCTTTTATTATTCCTTTTAAAAATAGAATGGTTTTCATGACCGATTTTTTTCTTTCTTTTGAAAGGTTTAAAAAAAGATTTATTCTTTCTTTTAAAACCTGTATAACTAAAAAAGGATTCTTTTGTAATTTTCTAATTTTTTTTCTGAGTTCTTTAAAAATGGGTTCAAAAAATGAACGTTGTTTTCTGGGAGAACCAAAAGGAACTTCAGTTTCCATTCCCCAAACTGTTAAAAAACAAAAATCGTTTTTTTTCTCTTTATTTCTCAGCGGATCTTTCTGGGGGGGTGGCACCTTAGATCTGTGCCAAGGTTTAAGGTAAAAAGGAAATAGGATCTTTATCTGAATACCGTCTGTCAACCAATTTTTTGGAAATTCGGTTTCTGATAATTGAACACCATTATAGGTGCATTTAACATGCATTTCTCTATTCCAATCTTTTAAGTCCTCAGACCACTCGGGAAATTGAAATAATAACATACGGGCTATATTTTTAGCTATTATCACTGAAGGGAATAGAATATATTTTCTAAGAAAAGATTGGGTTACTAATAGAGATCCTCTTATTGCTTGAGCAAATAAAACTCTATCCCAGGTTTGCGCTATTTCTATTCGTGCTTTCTCTTGTCTTTTGTATTCTTCTCTTTTTTCTTCCTCTTTTTTTTTCTCATTTTCTTTTTTCTTTTCCTCGGTATAATCCGAAATTCTTAATTCTGTTGTTTTTTTATACGTCCATTT